CTACCACATCACTTATTTTACTGGATCTTACGGAGCCTGTTCATGCAGGACATGATCGAGTCTGATCATAGAAAGAGTCTCTTCAAGCGAACCGGCCTATCCTCTGTGGGGGGCTTGCGCGGTGGTTGCAACAAAGACACATTTTATTGCAAATTCAAATGTGGCAGATAAGAAAAAGTCATCTATCTGCGCGGTCCAATCAATAGTTCAAGTCACACACTCCCATAATCCATTTTTTCTTCGGAGAATCCCTTCAATTATTCGTGTATGTCAAATAAAAAAAAGACTCTAATTTTGTTAAGTGTTAAGTTGAAGGGAAATATCCAAATACATGTCTTATTATTTTAAATAATCCATATTTGTAGCAATGAAATACTTTTGTTCCTCCCCAAAATAATAAATGATTAATTACAAATATCTATGATCCATATTCTCTATAAAGGACCGGAAATGCCTTGCTTACGTATCATTGGAAAGTGCATTAACATAAATACAGCAGTAAGAAGAGGTAATACAAAAGTATGTAAACTATAAAAACGAGTCAAGGTGGATTGTCCTACACTAGCACTTCCCCGTAATAACTCCACCAAAGACGATCCTATTACAGGAATAGCTTCAGGTACCCCTGTTACAATTTTGACTGCCCAATAACCAATTTGGTCCCAAGGTAAGGAATAACCAGTTACACCAAAAGATGCGGTCAATACACCCAAAACAACACCCGTAACCCAAGTCAATTCACGAGGTTTTTTAAAACCGCCGGTGAGATACACACGAAATACGTGCAGGATCATCATTAAAACCATCATACTTGCCGACCATCGATGAACTGATCGGATTAACCAACCAAAGTTAGCCTCAGTCATTATATATTGAACAGAAGTAAAAGCCTCAGTAACGGTCGGACGATAATAAAAGGTCATAGCAAACCCCGTTGCTACTTGAACTAAAAAGCAAGTAAGTGTAATTCCTCCTAAACAATAAAATATGTTGACATGAGGAGGAACGTATTTACTAGTTATATCATCGGCAATCGCCTGAATCTCAAGACGTTCTTCGAACCAATCATAGACTTTATTGAGATAGGTAAACCAAAGGAACTCCCCCTCTGAGAATCGTATATGAGAATTTCATCTCGTACGGCTCAAACAGAAATACCCCAATATTGGTTGTAATGGAAACGGATATGTTTAATAAAAAGTTTGAAACTTTTTTATTTTTAACTTAATCCTATTATTCCAAATCTTATATGAAGATAAGAAAATATAGAAATCCGAAAGCTATTCTTTGCGGTTATAATGCCAAAATCTCAAGTCAGCTCACTCGTCTTTATCGTTACAGGCCTCTTGAATCTTCTATTTACTTCATTTTTTCCTTTTTTTTTGTGTATAATGTGACTTTACTGTATTTGTTTTTTTTATGTGTGTACATAATACGACTTTACTGCTGTCTTCTTCATTATTAGTATTGATAAGAATTTTCTTGTTAAGACCCCATGAACAATTAAACAAAACCTCAGATTCATACCAGAACCACGATGATTCAAAAAAACCTTAAATATCCAAAAATTCCCTGAGTAAGAACTACTGGATTATCACTTATTCAATAAATAAATAGATAGAATGAAAAAAAAACTTTGTGCAATGTTTTAAAGTCCGGTTACGAGGTCGAAATATTAAGTATGAATCATAGTTCTAATACTTTAAAAATCTATTTTCGATATTCCGTGCTCCAGATACTAGAAAAAATATCTGACGGGGTAAAACCATCTCTATCAAGATGACAGATCCTTTTTTCGTTCTGTATTTTCAATAAGATCAATTATAACAAGTCGCACACTCATATTCCGGAAATACAGAAACAACGAAATTCCGCGGTCGAACTACCAAATCCAAAATGGAATGGGCTAAAATAAAAATAAAAATAAAAGACCTAAAATAAATGCGTAACTTTTTTTTTTTTTATTAAAAAGCTAGTTAGTCGGTTCTTGTGAATCTAATTCATAGAAATTCCGTCCAGTAAAATAGATGAATTATAAATCTCCAAAATAATAGATAGAAATATAGCAAATAGAGCCATTGCAACACCCATCAGAGGAGTAGTTCCCCACCCCGGAGCTACTTTACCATATTCTGAATTCAACGGTTTCAATAAATCCCCTACAGCAGTTCGTCTTGGACCAGATCTAGAACTACCCTCAACGGTTTGTGTAGCCATAAATCCTATTTTTTATTCATTCAGATCTGTTGACTTTGTATACCATTTCACTGTAAATATAGGATTATATCCTATAGATCCATTGTGGTCTTGAAATTATATAAGAATGGAAACAGCAACCCTAGTTGCTATCTCTATATCTGGTTTACTTGTAAGTTTTACTGGGTATGCCTTATATACTGCTTTTGGGCAACCCTCTCAACAACTAAGAGATCCATTCGAAGAACATGGGGACTAGTTGAAGTAATGAGCCCCAATATTGATATATTGGGGCTCATTACTTCAATTTAGATAATTTAAAATCATTTCGTCTTTTTAGTTGGAACTTTAGGGGGTTCTCTAAAAAAGATAGCGAAAAAGATTATTCCTAAAGTCGAGACTAAGAGGAATGTATAAACCAATGCTTCCATAGATTTCATCGTGGTTTACAATTATAGCTTTCATACCTGTTTATTTTGGATCATCTCCCATATAAAGAAAAAGAAGGAACAAGAGTTAAAAAATGCAATTATTAAAATCAAGATTAATCCAGTTCCCTATGGAAAATAAAAATTACACCAAAAAATATAGTAAAAAAAAAAAGGAACAACACAAAAAGAAAGAATGTTCTATCAGACTATTTGTCTTCTTGTAGTTGGATCTCCCAGTTTTTGGAATGCTCCAAATTCGACTTGAGCATCCAAATCAGGATCGATACCAGCAAAAACATCTCTGAACAAAGTTCTAGCACCATGCCAAATGTGCCCGAAAAAGAAGAGAAGAGCAAACGAAGTATGTCCAAAAGTAAACCAACCCCTCGGGCTGCTACGAAAAACACCATCCGATTTCAAAGTAGCACGATCTAATTCAAAAATTTCACCCAATTGAGCACGTCTAGCATATTTTTTCACAGTAGCAGGATCACTATAACTGACTCCGTTGAGTTCGCCACCATAGAACTCAACAGTTACACCTACTTGTTCGACACTATACTTCGATTCTGCCCTTCGAAAAGGAACATCGGCTCTAACAATTCCGTCTCCATCTACCAAAACAACCGGAAATGTCTCAAAAAAAGTAGGCATACGTCGTACAAAAAGTTCACGCCCCTCTTTATCTCTAAAGATAGGATGTCCTAACCAACCGACGGCTATTCCATCTCCATTATCCATTGAGCCCGCTCTAAATAATCCCCCTTTTGCCGGATTATTGCCAATGTAATCATAAAAAGCTAATTTTTCGGGAATTTTAGACCAAGCTTCTGATAAACTTTTATTTTCGGCTAGTCCAGCACCAACTCGTCGATATATTTCTTGCTGGAAGTATCCCTGATCCCATTGATAACGAGTTGGACCAAATAATTCAATCGGGGTTGTTGCTGAACCATACCACATTGTTCCAGCAACAACAAAAGCTGCAAAAAATACAGCAGCGATACTACTGGAAAGGACGGTTTCAATATTTCCCATACGCAATCCCTTGTATAGACGTTGGGGTGGACGCACACTAAGATGGAAAAGGCCCGCTAATATACCCAATGTCCCTGCTGCAATATGATGAGAGGCTATTCCACCGGGAACAAAAGGATCAAAACCTTCTACACCCCATGCGGGATTTACGGATTGCACCCTTCCGGTTAGGCCATAAGGATCGGACACCCATATTCCAGGACCATACAATCCGGTTACATGAAATGCGCCAAAACCAAAACAAGCCACCCCTGCAAGAAATAAATGAATTCCAAATATTTTTGGCAAATCCAAAGAGGGTTTTCCTGTACGTTCATCACAAAAGATTTCTAGATCCCAATAGACCCAATGCCAGATAGCCGCCAAAAAGCACAAGCCCGAAAACACAATATGTGCTCCGGCCACACCTTCATAACTCCAAATACCCGGATTCGTCGTAGTCCCCCCTGTGATACTCCAACCGCCCCACGAATTGGTTATTCCTAAACGAGTCATGAAGGGTATAACGAACATACCCTGTCTCCACATTGGGTCAAGAACAGGGTCGGAGGGATCAAAAACTGCTAATTCATATAGAGCCATCGAACCGGCCCAACCAGCAACCAGAGCTGTATGCATTATATGGACAGAAAGTAAACGGCCGGGATCATTTAATACAACGGTATGAACACGATACCAAGGCAAACCCATGAGAATACCCCTTTTATCAGCAAAAAATAGACACTATGTAACTTTATTGCACTGGAAAAAAAATATACTATGGAACCCCACTTGCAGTAGATTATATCGGGTAAGGGATTACATTTTTTTTTCTAGGTTTTTAGGAAAGATGGAACAATTATATTCATAGGAACAAAAAAAAAGCGGATCTATTTTATTCTATACCCGATAAATAACAATACGCAATGGTGGTGTTGGTGGTGGGGGAGATCCTATTTTTTATGCGTGTTTCTATCCGTGAATGCGGACATAGTTTTTATCTTTCAAAGAACCTGTTCGTAAGAACTATCTTTTCTTTTTTTTTTTCATTTGGTATTCCCCCCCACCCCCCTTTTTTATTTATCATTTATAAATACAAGATGATAAAGACAAATAATTTTTAACACAATAAACCAATTTTTACGTTTCCACATCAAAGTGACATATATTACTTCATTTTTGTTCTTGATTTAATGCCTATTGGTGTTCCAAAAGTTCCCTTTCGAAGTCCTGGAGAGGAAGATGCATCTTGGGTTGACATATAGTGCGACTTGTAAGATATATTGGGTTATATGGGATTTCCCCGTTTTCTCCCCCGATCGAGGTATCCTCTCTTTCACCCCGAAAAATATTGATTGAATCATCAAAAATATGGAGCGTGAAGTGTAATGAAGTGCAATTAGATCGATTTTTGAAGGGATATCCAGATTACTATTATCAATTTTGAAGTTTTTATGGTTGGCTTGGCTGGACCAATAAAATAAAGTATCCAGGCTCTGTTTAGAAAAAAAAAAAGTTAATATATCTACGATTACTACTTCTAGCATATCATATATGTGCCAGAAAACATAAAATAATAAATTAAGAAAAAGGGAAGTCGTAGCAAAAAGATATGGTATTGGAGTATTTGTCCTATATGTGCAAATCAAAATCGGGCAGATCTTTACTCAGAGTAGAATAGAAACCTAAAAGAAAAGAATTGAAGAAGCCCATTCAGAAACAAGAAAATTACATTGCGATTTTGATTCGATCTCGATGAAAACAATACATCAATGAGGAGTTAGTTCAATAAGTTTAATACATTCTATATATTTCTTCTATTCTATATGTAAAAAAAATTTTATATGGATAAAGGTGTATATGGATAAAGGAAGGGATCAAAAGTTGTCTTTCTTGAAATAATGTAATAATGTAAGAAAAAGACCTTTCCCTTCGTTAGAAGTTCATTAGGAAAATGAAAAGTGAAGAGGGTTGAAATCTACACATTGATTTATTTTTGCGATCTTTTGTGAACCGTATGCATCAAAAGATGCATGTACGGCTCTTAAGGGATAAAATCTTATCCTAATCAACCGACTTTATCGAGAAAGACTCCTTTTTTTAGGCCAAGAGGTTGATAGTGAAATATCGAATCAACTTATTGGCCTTATGGTATATCTTAGTATGGAGGACGATAACAAAGACTTGTATCTGTTTATAAATTCTCCGGGCGGATGGGTAATACCCGGAATAGCTATTTATGATACTATGCAATTTGTACAACCCGATGTACAGACAGTATGCATGGGATTAGCCGCTTCAATGGGATCTTTTCTTTTGGCAGGAGGAGAAATTACCAAACGTTTAGCATTCCCTCACGCTTGGCGCCAATGAGTCTTTTATTTGAGAAAAAAAAAAAAGAAGACTATGCCTTCGCCAATATTAAGTAATAATAGCATGGCACTTCAAGTTCGATATGAGTTTTTTTTTTCAAAATTTCCAAAACCATTCGATTATGTATCGAAAGAGTAGTATGAAAAAAGACTATTTACCATTTTATATGATCTATCAGGAGCCTATTTCAGTGTCACAAACTTTTTTGTTTTCGGTTTTTACACCGGAAAGGTTTTAACTAAATTTATGTTTTTAACAATATATATGCTATGAAAGAATATATATTAACTGTATTGAAAAAAAAAGACACTTTGGGATTGCTGAAGAACAGACGAAATAATAAAGCAACGGAACCATCATAGTATTTTAGAAATACTACAAAAAAGGAAGGATGGTTATTGGATCATTTACTGATACTGATCTGGGTCTATCAGACCCAGTATTTTTTCTATTTCTTCTCGATGGAAGGTAGAAATCAATTCCATAGTAGAGCCGTATGCAATACGCAAAAGATGCCTGTACGGTTGTTCAATTCTGTCTTTTTTTTCCTATCTCTCGCCTTATCGTGCGAGAGATAGGAAACCATTATTTTTTTATATCCTCAGGGTAATGATCCATCAACCCGCTAGTTCTTTTTATGAGGCACAAACGGGAGAATTTATCCTGGAAGCAGAAGAACTACTGAAGCTTCGCGAAACTATCACAAGGGTTTATGTACAAAGAACAGGCAAACCTTTATGGCTTGTATCCGAAGACATGGAAAGGGATGTTTTTATGTCAGCAGCAGAAGCCCAAGCCCACGGAATTGTTGATCTTGTAGCGCTTGAATAAAAAATTAGCAACTAGGATTCCGCGAAAATACACGATTTGATATTCTTTTTTTCTTATAAATTTAGTCTTCTTATCTGATTTATTATCATATTTATTTCTATTAATTAATCTATTAATAGAAATAAATATGATAATAAATAGTAAAGAATCTATTAATAGAATAGAACTGATTCATAATCATCGGGTTATGATTGATCTAAACCAACTCATTATGTATACGACTCACCATGCCAACTATGAAACAACTTATTAGAAACACAAGACAGCCAATCCGAAATGTCACGAAATCCCCCGCTCTTCGGGGATGTCCTCAGCGCCGAGGAACCTGTACTAGGGTGTATGTGCGACTCGTTCAGATCATAGACTAAAAAAAAAAAGGAAAAAAAAATTCCAGTATGGGGGGATCGGTTAAGATAGTGAATGGAGCTCTTCCATTCACTATCTTAACTAATCTTAACTAATATATATAATATAAAATTAATATATATAATATAAAAAAATGAATAATAAATAATATAGAGAGTCTTCTATTGTGTATCAAATTTATGGTTTGGATTGGTGCAAACCCAATCACCTCAATTTGCAATTTAAGATGAGAAAGATTTCACCATTGGTAGTAAATGCTTATCCATTAAGCGGGGGAAATCCTATAGTTCAATTAAAAAGCGGAATAATTATGCCCTTATTTTTGCAAGAACGGACTAAGAGGGTCAGCTACCCAGCTAATCTTCATACTTAAATACCGTTACTGTATAGCTAGATTTCGTTGTGAAAGACCTATTACTTGATATTTCATGGGTAGAGCCAAAGAGTGTGAACTGTACAAGTTAACAAAAATATTGATTAAACCGAGGAAGGGGCTCCGGTGTATAGAGAGGATCTCACCGTTTTAAAAGTAATCATAGAAACGATGGAACCCACCATTTCTTTTTCTATTTTATTTACTTTACTATGTTTTTTCTCAATACACTCTCTTATTTCGAAGTTAAATGCTTCAAAATCAAAAGAAAAAAATCGTGGTTGGGAAGGTTATAGTAGCAAAAGCCATTGAAATTCTTACTTTATACATTGGAAGAATCCATTTTTGTTATTAATAAACTAGGAAAGGAAAAAGAATAACTGAAAGAAAATAAAATGAATCTAATAGTTATTCATCAAAGTCTCATTTCATTTACTCAATGACCAGAATTAAACGAGGATATATAGCTCGGAAACGTAGAACAAGAATTCGTTTATTTACATCAAGCTTTCGTGGGGCTCATTCAAGAATTACTCGAACTATTACTCAACAGAAAATAAAAGCTTTGGTTTCGGCTCATCGGGATAGAGATAGGAAAAAAAGAGATTTTCGCGGTTTGTGGATCAATCGAATAAATGCAGTAATTGGTAAGAATCAAAAAAAGATGTACAATAGTTATCGTAATTTTTTGTATAATCTGTACAAGAGGCAATTGCTTGTTAATCGTAAAATAGTTGCACAAATAGCTATATTAAAGGGTAATTGCCTTTTTATGATTGCCAACGAGATCATAAAATAAAAATTCCCCGGAGAATGAACTCCGGGAAGGTGGTAGAGTAGGGATTTGTATGAAAAAATATGATTCATATGATAAAGTCATCAAAATGAACAACCACGTTCAATATAAAAAGATTGATTCTTCTTCACCGATTTTCTTTTTTCTTATAACACAACAACCTAAATTTGATTGGCGTTGTTTTCCAACAAAACATCAATTCAAATTGGATTTGAGTTTCAATTGAAAATTTGAATTCAATTGAAGAATAACTCTAGTTTTTTTTTGTTTTAAGACCGGTAGGAGTAGTTCTAGCGGTCGACTCGCCTTTTTCAATCTTTTTTTCATTATTAAGAAAAGGTAACGAAGATAAAATACGAGCTTGTTTTATAGCAATCGTAATTAATCGTTGTTGTTTTAAGGTCAATCTATTCACCCGTCTAGATAATATTTTTCCTTGTTCACTAATAAATCGACTAATTAAACTCATGTTTTTATAATCAATTCGATCCCCCGATTGGATCGGGGGCAAACGCCTACGAAAAGATCGCTTGGGTTTAAGAAAAAGTCGCTTAGATTTATCCATGGTTTGTTTATTCCTATCCCGAGAATCCTATTTCTTACCAAAAAAAGGGATTTTTGTTTTATTTTATTGCTTTTCTTATTCTTTTTGTTATATAACATAATATAACATCTATTTTTTTATATTTATAATATATATATTAGAGAATATATATGAGAACTAGATCATTTTTAATATTCCTTTTGGGCGGGTGACACGCAAGCGATCTGTTTTTCTATTTCTTTATCTCTGCATGAATCGTATGTTTGCAACAACAAGGACAGAATTTTCTTAGTTCTAATCGACTAGGCGTATTGTGTCGATTCTTTTGAGTAATATATCTGGAAATACCTGTTGATTCCTTATTAACACTCTTTTGAGCACAACAGGTACATTCCAAAATAACCCTTACTCGGATATCTTTACCCTTGGCCATGAACCTCCTTTTTTTTGATTTACTTAACTCTTCTATGTTTTAGGATTCGAAGCGAAGAAGAAGAAAGGAATGAAAAAAGTGAAAGTTGAAAATTCTAAATCAAATTATGAAGGATTTCGTTTCCATTAATATAGGACAGGAAAATTTAAGTAATACAATGATTTCCAATTTTCGAATCGCAGTGCAGTATTTCAGTTTTCATTTAAGTATTTTGTATGATATTGTTGCCCCCACCCTAGCCATTCTATTTCCATTTCTGGTCTCACTCTATTAAGAATGGAAATGGAATTGAATTATTCATTCAATTCCATTGAAGCCTGTACAAGATTCCGAGTTTCACCGAGTCCAAATACCCTTTATTCTTTTCTAACTTTTTATATTCGAATTCTAAAAAAAAAGAAATAATGAAGGAGGGGGATTAATCCCAGATATTTGATTGTATCTTTTATCTTCTTCACCCCTTCTTGCACCAATAACTAGACTAGAATGAAAAAAAGGGGAATATCAATGCATCCGGAAAAAAACGATTGATCTCTATCAAGAGACCCGCTAAAGCCCCGAACCATAGAGTACTTACCACTGGTGCCACGGAGAGATATGTTTTTAGATCTCGCATTTTTTTTAATCCTCCTTTTTTTTTATTGTAATTTGTGATACATAATTGAATATGATGAGATGATTATTTGGTTAATAACCACTTGTATTTTCGGCCTAATTCCAAACTCAAATTGAAATGTACAACGATTCATTCGATAGCTTTTTTTTTTAGAAAAAAAAAAGTCTATTTCTGCCCGAACCTCTCATCAAAAAAAAAAAGATTTCCATTTTAGGAGAATCTCTATTTATTATGATTTTTTTTTTTTCAATTAAAAAGTCTTTTATTATTATAATTTAGATTTTTAATTCTAATTTAGATTATTATAAAAATCTTTTTTATTCTTTATACTATTATTATAGAATTAAGAATTCTATTACTATATATTATATAGATATATAGATATTATATAGATAGATATATAATATTAGATATATATCTAGATAATATAAAATATTCTAGAATAGAATATTCTTTCTTTTTATTATTCTACTATATATATTCTCTTTTTATTCAATATAATATTTATTCAATAGACTTTTTTTTTCTTATTCTATATTATATATATAATTAATATATTATAGGATATGAAAAAGAAAAAATATTTGAATTCTCTAGAATATAATAAGAAAAAAGAAAAAATGACAGGATAGTAGATAGATATATATATCTATCAACGGAGAAAATAAAAATGTGGAAAACAAAACAAAGATTCTTTCCAATGACACTGGAAAAACCAATTGAAAAGGGATGTAGCGCAGCTTGGTAGCGCGTTTGTTTTGGGTACAAAATGTCACGGGTTCAAATCCTGTCATCCCTATCCCTAACTAGTACTTATCGTATGAGCAGTAACAGGGGATCAATTGAGACCGATTCAAATTGAAGATACATACAATATATATTGATATAGTATATGCATGCAAGATGTATTGGGTTACAGAAATTTTTTTTTTTTTATTTAAAACGCTCTTAGTTCAGTTCGGTAGAACGCGGGTCTCCAAAACCCGATGTCGTAGGTTCAAATCCTACAGAGCGTGATTCCATTTTTGTTAGATCGAGAATGACAATGGAAATAATTGAATAGCAGTCTAAAATCTGAATTTGACCTCCTGTGGATTAGGGTTAAAACAAAGGAATAGGAGGTCAATAAACAAAAGAGATGTTAATTAATTAATCAAAGGTTCAACTGATCACCACGTCGGTATTGTAAATATGCAGTTACGAATAATCCAGCCAAAGTAATAGGAATTAGTCCTAACACAATGCCAAATAGAAAAACTTCAATCATTCTTTTTTGTTTGAAAGGGAAAGGAGGAGGTAATATATATCCTTAAATATTAATCCGTATTGACTATGACTCTCAATGAATTGGAAATTGACATGGTAAGGAATTATGGAATATCTAGAGTATCAAAAGATTTCCAATTCAATTGAAATTTTCAAATCAAATAAGTCGTATCTTACTCAGACCGATAAAAAGAACTGAGGTTATAGTTAAAGCCGCTAGTAGAAAACCGAAATAACTAGTTACAGTGGGCATAAAGAAGCTAAATGAAATAAGTTATTTTTTTACATATGTTTACAAAGCACTTCCCTAAGTTTCTATTTTTGAGAGAAAAAAGAAATCGAATAGGAGAATAAGCAAAAATACCACTTGATAAATACAATTGAAAATTTTTGATTTATCAATCAATCATTACAGACGAACAAAAATATAGTGACATAGGTAAGAAAGAAATTCATCACCTGTGACATCTACCCATCCGGTAATTCAAAAAATAAACAGATTTTTGAGCAACTCGTGGATTGAGTAAACTAATCCAATAAATTTTTTTTTTTTTTTTTATTTATTTATTTTATAGAATATTTCTATTTCTTGTTTATATTCTAAACTATTTATATTCGAAATATGAAATATTTTAAATAATTAGAAATAGAAAATTCAAATAATAATAAAATAATGAAAATAATAATGAATATTAACAAAAAACAAAAAAACATCTTCGACAACCACAAAAAAGTCTATTTCTAGACTTGACATCTAATTGAATTGTAGAAATATAATATGAGAATCTCTCTCATGAATTCTAAAAAAAAAAAAAATCCGTCGGATTCAACTTTTAATTGATCTTCAGTTTCTAGTCCGAAGCTAGTAATGTGGAGAACCCTCATCTTATACTATAAACAAACAGCTCTTATACTCTTAAACTTTGAGGAATTCTCTATTGAGTACATCGATACAACCAACAAGGAAATTAGAAAAGATCTAGTACTTGATCTCGCCACGGATTGTGAAATTTCGTTGCTGTGTCAGAACAAGGATAGCTATACTAATTCGGTATACTCGAAAGACACCCTGGGTACAATATTGACGATCTAACAAGGATGGAATCTCAGTAAATTTCTACTTACTGATCTCATCTTTTATGGAATCGATCCCCCTTTGACTGTACAAGAATATGTGGAGCTCGACATGTCTGGAAGCACCGGAGAACGTTCTTTTGCTGATATTATTACCAGTATTCGATACTGGATTATTCATAGC